TACGTCCAGTCGCTTCTCGTGGATTTTCATAACCCTGCTGTGCAAAAATGGGATATGCATTTGAAATGGATGTACGAGTTATTATATATATCATTAGCGATATGGAAATAGATCGAGTAATCTGTTCCTTTATCCAAGAAAAAGTATTTCTAGTTTGCATGGTCCAACCATTGATCCCGAAAATTTCTACAATAAATTGGGGTAGGTTACTAATGGAGTTTCCTATCCACGATTCTGTTAGTTACTGGAATAAATTGACTGGATTAATATATAGGAATATAGGATGAATCCCCGGGATGGGTAGAAATCTAAAGTGATTTTCAATGCTTTGCTTCTGTACAACTGCAAAGTAAGAAACATTCTAATAGGAATTGGATTAGGTAGATAATTTTTTCAGTCATTCATTGAATGATAAATCACTACAAGTGACGGAGATACGCGATTTAAATAACGGAAAATCCAATATTTTAAAATTGTATCTAGAATGACTGGAAAAGTGGAAACAAGGCCAGATATTATTTGATCATTATGAACAAATCCAAAATCCTTGTAGACAAAGCCAATCAGCAGTTCCCAACCATGGGGCGAATGAAATCCGATACATAAATCAGTTAATAAAAGAAGAGAAAAAGCTTTTATTGTGTCACTTAAGTTATATAGGAATTCCTGAGCCCAAGAGTTAAGAATAACAAGTTCTTTATTACCCAAAATAGAATAACCGCTTAGAATAATGAAACAGATTATATTTGTCGAGAAGTGCAAAATCGTATGAATACGACCCTCGTTGTGTATCTTGATTAATTGGATTGTTTCTTTGTGAATTCCTATACGAAGGTTTTGTAGATGTGTCTCCGAGTATTCCTTGATCATTTCCTCTAAGAAGAGGAGTTCCTCCAATTCTCTGAATTTTTCTAGAATACTCTTTTCTTCAATATCATTAAAAAAAAATTCGGATTGCCTAGTATTCCACCAATAAGTAACCCATGATTCCAGACTTTTTTGAAATGAGAGAGAAATCCACCAGGGCAAAAATACTATAGATGCAAGATATAAAAGAGGAGTGAATGCTTTCTTTTTTTCCATTTTTTCGTCTGTGAATTGTTAATGAACCCATCTCATTCGTCGACTCTATGTAATCTAATATTTCTCTCATGCATCTCTTCTATTACAAGTTATCGAACCTATGAATCTATTCACTCTTTTTTATTTGTGATTTCGTGGTTAGGCCTTGAATCTAGAAAAAAAATACCGAAATAGACGAAAAATTCGAATGAATAAATAAAAAAAATTGTTTACCTATATTTCAATTGGTCGAATTCGAAGCACATATCTCCTTTCGATAAATGCCCGGAAAAATTTTATTTTATTATTATTCCATATATGTCTGCTTTGACTCGAATGAATGTTTTGAAGAAACCTCAATTAAGTTATAAGTTATGTTATAGAAAAAGGGGATTCTTTCTTTTTTTGCTCTCCTGCTGAGAAAGCATTCATTTCTCGGCTTCATTTATTAAAAAACTTCAATTGGTACACGCAAGAAATAGGCCAATTCAGCAGCTTTTTGTTCCATTTCCCGTGGAGTAAAATTCTCATCAGTACGAGTCAATGGAATGGCTCCCTGGCCTCTGATATCCATATAAAGGACACGACGAGCAAAAAGACCCTCTTTCACTTCTATTCTGACGGACTGAATATCTTTTATAAGAAATCGGAGGAAGACCCGACGATTTTTTCCAGGAAATCCCCAACGAAAGATACACACTATTCCATCTTTTCTATCAAATCGATCATAACCACTACCTACATTCCACGAAATTGTGCACCACAAATAGGAGCTAATAAAAAGACCCGCGATCCCATAGAAAGACATCACAATTCCTTGCGGAAAAAAAACTATTTCCTGAGACGGAAATAAAGATATCAAATTTCTACCAAGATAACTCGAGGTTCCAACCAACAAGAATCCTAATGAACCTAAAAAAAGGATAACAGCCCAGCAGAAATTACTTGTTTTTCGAGCCCCCGTTATAGGTTCTATCCATATATGTTCTGATCGACAACTCATACTTGATCCAGTTGCTTTTTTTGGAATTGAGAGAATACCCCAAATGAATTTGACTTTAGTCCGTTTGTTTCCGAAGTAACTCGCATCAACTAGCACTAGTTTGATGTGAACCTTTAGGAGTAATTCATTAAATTGGTTAGATCTAAACTAATAACATACCCTTCGTATGATCTCACTAAAGATAGCCACATGTATATAGATAGACCAACTTTACAGTTCAGCCATCCGCCGAGTTGGGTCTATTTGAAAATAGATAGAATATAGCATTTTTGGGAGATTTTCGGCGGAAGCCACTTATACCAAATATACCAAATTTTGCTAAATGGATATCTGTGTTATGATACAAGCGTCAGTTAAAAAAAATAGATGAGATTTTGTGCCCTCGCCTCTAAACAATTTTGTTTTTTTGAATATGAAGAAATAAAGAAGCTATTG